GTCCCTGTAGCTTACAACAAAGCATGACACTGAAGATGTCAAGATGGCTGTTAAATATACACCCAAGGACAAAAGACTTAGTCCTAACCTTACTGTTAGTTTTTGCTAGGTTTATACATGCAAGTATCCGCGCGCCAGTGTAGATGCCCTGGACACCCAAAACAAGGGTAGATAGGAGCGGGTATCAGGCTCACCATTACCTGTAGCCCAAGACGCCTTGCAATTGCCACGCCCCCACGGGTATTCAGCAGTAGTTAATATTAAGCAATGAGTGAAAACTTGACTTAGCCATAGCAAATTCAGGGCCGGTAAATCCTGTGCCAGCCACCGCGGTCATACAGGAGGCCCAAATTAACATTATAACGGCGTAAAGTGTGGTACCACGTTATCAAAGTAACTAAGATTAAAAAGCAACTGAGCTGTCAAAAGCCCATGATGCTCATAAGGCCGCTTCTTAAAGAAAATCTTAGACTAACGATTAATTGAAATCCACGAAAGCCAGGGCCCAAACTGGGATTAGATACCCCACTATGCCTGGCCCTAAATCTTGATGCTTTATCTTACCTGAGCATCCGCCCGAGAACTACGAGCACAAACGCTTAAAACTCTAAGGACTTGGCGGTGTCCCAAACCCACCTAGAGGAGCCTGTTCTGTAATCGATGATCCACGATATTACCTGACCATTCCTTGCCATGTCAGCCTATATACCGCCGTCGCCAGCCCACCTTTACTGACAGACCAACAGTGAGCGCAATAGCCTAACCCGCTAATAAGACAGGTCAAGGTATAGCCTATGGAATGGAAGCAATGGGCTACATTTTCTAAGATAGAACATACGGCAAAGGGACTTGAAACTGTCCCTGGAAGGCGGATTTAGCAGTAAAGTGGGACAATCGAGCCCTCTTTAAGCCGGCCCTGGGACACGTACATACCGCCCGTCACCCTCCTCAAAGGCGAACCAACACCCCATAAATTAATAAGCTATCCAGCCAAAGATGAGGTAAGTCGTAACAAGGTAAGTGTACCGGAAGGTGCACTTAGATTACCAAGACGTAGCTTTAATTTAAAGCATTCAGCTTACACCTGAAAGATACTCACTAACCATGGGTCGTCTTGATGCCAAACTCTAGCCCAACCTACATTGACCTGGAATAACAAAGCTACTTAAAACACTAAACTAAAGCATTTACTAGTCCCAGTATAGGCGATAGAAAAGACACCATTGGAGCGATAGAGATCACGTACCGTAAGGGAAAGATGAAATAGCAATGAAATACCCTAAGCTAAAAATAGCAAAGATCAACCCTTGTACCTTTTGCATAATGGTCTAGCAAGAAAAACCAAGCAAAATGAATTTAAGTTTGCCACCCCGAAACCCAAGCGAGCTACTTGCGAGCAGCTATTATTGAGCGAACCCGTCTCTGTTGCAAAAGAGTGGGATGACTTGCTAGTAGAGGTGAAAAGCCAATCGAGCTGGGTGATAGCTGGTTGCCTGTGAAACGAATCTAAGTTCACTCTTAATTCTCCTCCAAGGAAACTCAAAGAACCCTAATGAAGCGAATTAAGGGCTATTTAAAGGGGGTACAGCTCCTTTAAAAAAGAATACAATCTCTACGAGCGGATAAATAATTGACACAATAACTTAATGTGGGCCTTCAAGCAGCCATCAACAAAGAGTGCGTTAAAGCTCAGAAACACAAAAATATAAAAACTATATGACTCCCTCATCACTAACAGGCTAACCTATATGTGAATAGGAGAATTAATGCTAGAATGAGTAACCTGGGTCCTCCCTCTACGACGCAAGCTTACATCTGTACATTATTAACAAACCACCCATATACGATCAATAAAACAAGCGCAGTATTAAGCATATTGTTACCCCGACAGAGGAGCGTCCACTAAGAAAGATTAAAACCTGTAAAAGGAACTAGGCAAACCCGTCAAGGCCCGACTGTTTACCAAAAACATAGCCTTCAGCCAACCCAGAACAAGTATTGAAGGTGATGCCTGCCCGGTGACCTGAGGTTTAACGGCCGCGGTATCCTAACCGTGCAAAGGTAGCGCAATCAATTGTCCCATAAATCGAGACTTGTATGAATGGCTAAACGAGGTCTTAACTGTCTCTTACAGGCAATCGGTGAAATTGATCTCCCTGTGCAAAAGCAGGGATAAAGACATAAGACGAGAAGACCCTGTGGAACTTTAAAACCAGCAGCCACCCCAAAACACATACACCCCCACTGGGCTCACTGACACATTGGGAGCTTGGCCTGCGTTTTTCGGTTGGGGCGACCTTGGAGAAAAACAAATCCTCCAAAAATTAGACCACACATCTAGACTGAGAGCAACCCCTCAACGTGCTAATAGCATCCAGACCCAATATAATTGATCAATGGACCAAGCTACCCCAGGGATAACAGCGCAATCCCCTCCGAGAGTCCGTATCGACGAGGGGGTTTACGACCTCGATGTTGGATCAGGACATCCTGGTGGTGCAGCCGCTACCAAGGGTTCGTTTGTTCAACGATTAACAGTCCTACGTGATCTGAGTTCAGACCGGAGTAATCCAGGTCGGTTTCTATCTATGATGAGCTCTTCCCAGTACGAAAGGATAGGAAAAGCGAGGCCAATACCACAAGCAAGCCTTCGCCTTAAGTAATGAAGACAACTAAATTACAAAAGGCTATCACACCACCCACGTCCTAGAAAAGGACCAGCTAGCGTGGCAGAGCTCGGCAAATGCAAAAGGCTTAAGTCCTTTAACTCAGAGGTTCAAATCCTCTCCCTAGCTTTATCCTCACCCCCAATGACTATCCACCCGATCTTAATCAGCCTTATTATAGCCCTATCCTATGCCCTACCAATTTTAATTGCAGTAGCCTTCCTTACCCTAGTAGAACGCAAGATCCTGAGCTACATGCAAGGCCGCAAAGGCCCAAACATTGTAGGTCCATTTGGCCTCCTCCAACCATTAGCAGACGGAATTAAACTATTCATCAAAGAGCCAATCCGGCCATCAACATCTTCCCCAATTCTATTTACCCTAACCCCAATCCTGGCACTCCTCCTAGCAATCTCAATTTGAACTCCACTTCCTATCCCGTTCGCCCTAGCAGATCTTAACCTAGGCCTACTATTCCTACTAGCCATATCCAGCCTAGCAGTATATTCAATCCTATGATCAGGCTGAGCCTCAAACTCAAAATATGCTCTAATCGGGGCCCTACGAGCAGTAGCCCAAACCATTTCATATGAAGTAACCCTAGCAATCATTCTCCTGTCCGTCATTATATTAAGCGGCAGCTACACTCTTAACACACTTGCAGTCGCCCAGGAGCCACTCTACCTAATTTTTTCATGCTGGCCACTAGCCATGATATGATACGTTTCAACACTGGCCGAAACAAATCGAGCCCCATTCGACCTAACAGAAGGAGAATCAGAATTAGTCTCAGGGTTCAACGTAGAATATGCAGCAGGACCCTTCGCCTTATTTTTCCTAGCTGAATATGCTAACATCATACTAATAAACACATTAACTGTCATCATATTCTTCAACCCAAGTCTACTAAACCCCCCACAAGAACTGTTCCCAGTAATCCTAGCTACAAAAGTCCTACTTCTATCAGCAGGATTTCTATGAATCCGTGCCTCCTACCCACGATTCCGATACGACCAACTGATACACCTCCTATGAAAAAACTTCTTACCACTGACATTAGCCCTCTGCCTATGACATACCAGCCTGCCTATTTGCTATGCGGGCCTCCCACCCTATCTAAGGGTATTAAGGAAATGTGCCTGAACACCAAAGGGTCACTATGATAAAGTGAACATGGAGGTATACTAGCCCTCTCATTTCCTTCCAACTTAGAAAAGCAGGAATTGAACCTGCACTAGAGAGATCAAAACACTCCATACTTCCTTTATATTATTTCCTAGTAGGGTCAGCTAAACAAGCTATCGGGCCCATACCCCGAAAATGATGGTTTAACCCCTTCCCCTGCTAATGAACCCGCAGGCAAAACTGGTCTTCACCTTAAGCCTACTCTTAGGGACAACTATAACAATTTCAAGCAACCACTGAGTGACAGCCTGGGCCGGTCTTGAAATTAACACCCTAGCCATTCTTCCAATAATCTCAAAATCTCACCACCCCCGAGCAATTGAAGCCGCAACTAAATATTTTCTAGTACAGGCAGCCGCTTCAGCTTTAATTCTATTCTCCAGCATAACCAATGCATGAGACACCGGCCAATGAGACATTACTCAACTGACCCACCCAGCATCATGCCTAGTTTTAACCTCAGCCATTGCAATAAAACTAGGCCTAGTGCCATTCCACTTCTGATTTCCAGAAGTTCTCCAAGGGTCCCCCCTCATTACAGGCCTACTTCTATCTACAGCTATGAAATTTCCCCCAATTACTCTACTATATATGACCTCACAGTCACTAAACCCAACATTACTCACTACTATAGCCCTACTATCCGCAGCCATTGGAGGATGAATAGGCCTAAATCAAACACAAGTTCGTAAAATCCTAGCATTCTCCTCCATTTCACATCTAGGCTGAATAGCAATTGTTATCGTTTACAACCCTAAACTAACCTTACTGAACTTCTACCTTTATGCAATGATAACTGCAACTGTATTCCTCATCCTAAACACAATCAAAGTACTAAAACTATCAACACTAATAACCACATGAACTAAAACCCCTTCATTAAACACAATACTCCTGTTAATTATACTTTCGCTAGCAGGCCTTCCACCACTAACAGGCTTCCTTCCAAAATGACTTATTATCCAAGAACTAACTAAACAGAACATAGCCCCAGCAGCCACAATCATCTCGCTACTATCCCTTCTAAGTCTATTCTTCTACTTACGCCTTGCTTACTGTGCCACAATTACACTCCCTCCACATACCTCCAACCACATAAAACAGTGGCATACACCAAAACCAACCAGCCCTATGATCGCAATCCTAACTACTATGTCCCTGCTACTCCTCCCAATCGCCCCTATAATCCTCACTATTATTTAAGAAACTTAGGATTACCCAAACCGAAGGCCTTCAAAGCCTTAAACAAGAGTTAAACCCTCTTAGTTTCTGCTAAGACCCGCAGGATACTCCCCTGCATCTCCTGAATGCAACTCAGATACTTTAATTAAGCTAGAGCCTTCTACCAAACCACTAGGCAGATGGGCTTCGATCCCATAATATTATAGTTAACAGCTATATGCCCTAACCAACAGGCTTCTACCTACAAGACCCCGACACATGATTAATGTGCATCAATGAGCTTGCAACTCACCATGAATTTCACTACAGGGCCGATAAGAAGAGGAATTAAACCTCTGTGAAAAGGACTACAGCCTAACGCTTAAACACTCAGCCATCTTACCTGTGACATTCATTAACCGATGATTATTTTCAACAAACCACAAAGACATTGGCACCCTCTACCTAATCTTTGGCGCATGAGCCGGAATGGTAGGTACCGCCCTCAGTCTCCTTATTCGCGCAGAACTAGGACAACCAGGAGCTCTACTAGGGGATGACCAAATCTACAACGTCATTGTCACCGCCCATGCCTTCGTAATGATTTTCTTTATAGTTATACCAATCATGATCGGAGGATTTGGAAACTGACTAGTCCCACTAATAATTGGAGCCCCAGACATAGCATTCCCTCGAATAAATAACATAAGCTTCTGACTCCTACCACCATCCTTTCTCCTCCTACTAGCCTCCTCCACAGTTGAAGCGGGAGTAGGTACAGGATGAACAGTTTACCCCCCACTCGCTGGTAATTTAGCCCACGCTGGTGCCTCAGTAGACCTAGCCATCTTCTCATTACACCTAGCAGGTATTTCTTCAATCCTAGGGGCCATTAACTTTATTACTACAGCAACTAACATAAAACCACCCGCCCTTTCACAATACCAAACTCCCCTATTCGTATGATCAGTATTAATTACCGCAGTTCTCCTCCTTCTCTCCCTTCCAGTTCTAGCTGCCGGTATCACAATACTTCTTACAGATCGTAACCTCAACACTACTTTCTTCGACCCCGCGGGCGGAGGTGACCCCGTACTATACCAGCACCTTTTCTGATTCTTCGGCCACCCAGAAGTGTATATCCTCATCCTCCCAGGGTTTGGAATCATTTCACATGTCGTAGCGTACTACGCAGGTAAAAAAGAGCCATTCGGCTACATAGGAATGGTATGAGCAATACTTTCCATTGGATTCCTAGGCTTTATCGTGTGAGCTCACCATATATTTACAGTAGGGATAGACGTAGATACTCGAGCATATTTTACATCCGCAACTATAATCATTGCCATCCCAACCGGCATCAAAGTTTTCAGCTGACTAGCCACACTACACGGAGGAACAATCAAATGAGACCCTCCTATACTATGAGCTTTAGGCTTTATCTTCCTATTTACTATCGGAGGCCTAACAGGAATCGTCCTAGCAAATTCTTCATTAGACATCGCCCTGCACGATACCTATTACGTAGTAGCACACTTCCACTACGTCCTATCTATAGGAGCAGTATTTGCCATCCTAGCAGGATTCACCCACTGATTCCCNCTATTCACCGGGTACACCCTACACTCTACATGGGCCAAAATCCACTTTGGAGTAATATTTGTAGGCGTAAACTTAACTTTCTTCCCACAACACTTCCTAGGTCTAGCTGGTATACCACGACGATACTCAGACTACCCTGATGCCTACACATTATGAAATACCATCTCTTCAGTAGGGTCCCTAATCTCTCTAACCGCTGTAATCCTACTAGTATTCATCATTTGAGAAGCGTTCGCATCAAAACGTAAAGCCCTTCAACCAGAACTAACAAGCACTAACATTGAATGAATCTACGGCTGCCCTCCCCCATTCCACACCTTCGAAGAGCCAGCTTTCGTTCAAGTCCAAGAAAGGAAGGAGTCGAACCCCCATATGTTGGTTTCAAGCCAACCGCATATAACCACCTATGCTTCTTTCTCATAGAGATGTTAGTAAAATAATTACATAGCCTTGTCAAGGCTAAATTACAGGTGAAACCCCTGTACACCTCATCACCTAAATATGGCTAACCACTCACAACTCGGCTTCCAAGACGCTTCATCACCAATCATAGAGGAACTAGTTCAATTCCACGACCATGCTTTAATGGTTGCCCTGGCAATCTGCAGCTTAGTCCTTTATCTTCTGACCCTAATACTCACAGAAAAACTATCATCAAGTACGATCGAAGCCCAAGAAATCGAACTTGTCTGAACAATCCTCCCAGCTATAGTCCTGGTTATACTCGCCCTCCCATCACTACGAATCCTGTACATAATAGACGAAATTAACGAACCTGATCTCACCCTAAAAGCCATCGGACATCAATGATATTGAACCTACGAATATACTGACTTAAAAGATATTACATTCGACTCGTACATAATCCCAACAGCTGATTTACCACTAGGACACTTCCGCCTACTAGAAGTTGACCACCGCGTTGTCGTTCCAATAGAATCAAAAATCCGAGTAATTGTTACCGCTGATGACGTGCTTCACTCATGAGCCGTACCAAGCCTAGGAGTAAAAACCGACGCAATTCCAGGACGCCTGAACCAAACCTCTTTCCTGGCCTCCCGACCCGGAGTTTTCTACGGACAATGCTCAGAAATCTGCGGAGCCAATCACAGCTTTATACCAATCGTAGTTGAATCTACCCCATTAGCTAACTTCGAAAGCTGATCCTCCTCTTTACTGTCATAACCATTAAGAAGCTATGTACCAGCACTAGCCTTTTAAGCTAGAGAAAGAGGCTTAACACCTCCTTAATGATATGCCACAACTAAACCCAAACCCTTGATTTTTTATCATGATCATCTCATGACTAACCTTCTCCATAATTATCCAACCTAAAATTCTAGCATTCGTATCTACAAACCCCCCATCAAGCAAAACACCAACAACCCACAGCACTACTCCATGAACTTGACCATGAACCTAAGCTTCTTCGACCAATTCGCGAGCCCTTCATTACTAGGGATCCCTCTGATCCTCATCGCAATACTATTCCCAGCCCTCCTACTACCATCCCCAGGCAACCGATGAATTACCAACCGACTATCAACTCTTCAACTGTGATTCATTAACCTAGTCACAAAACAACTAATAATCCCACTAAACAAAAAAGGACACAAATGAGCCTTAATCCTGACATCGCTAATAATCTTCCTACTGTTAATCAACCTCCTAGGCCTCCTACCATATACATTCACCCCAACAACACAACTATCTATAAATCTAGCTCTAGCATTCCCTCTATGACTTGCTACCCTCCTCACAGGGCTACGAAACCAACCATCAGCCTCCCTAGGACACCTGCTACCAGAAGGAACCCCAACCCTTCTAATCCCAGCACTTATTCTTATTGAAACAACAAGCCTACTCATCCGCCCACTAGCCCTAGGCGTGCGCCTAACAGCCAACTTAACAGCAGGTCACCTCCTAATCCAGCTAATTTCTACAGCCACTACAGTCCTACTATCAACAATACCTGTAGTATCCCTCCTTACCATAATAGTGTTATTCCTACTAACCATCTTAGAAGTGGCAGTAGCTATAATTCAAGCCTACGTTTTCGTTCTATTACTAAGCCTATACCTACAAGAAAACATTTAAAATTAATGGCACACCAAGCACACCCCTTCCACATAGTAGATCCAAGCCCATGACCAATTTTTGGAGCCGCCGCCGCTCTACTCACAACCTCAGGCCTCACAATATGATTCCACTACAACACTCCCTATCTCCTAATTATAGGCCTCATCACAACTGCTCTAGTAATGTTCCAATGATGACGGGACATCGTACGAGAAAGCACCTTCCAAGGCCACCATACTCCACCTGTACAAAAAGGCCTCCGATATGGAATAGTTTTATTTATTGCATCAGAGGCTTTCTTCTTTTTCGGCTTCTTCTGAGCCTTCTTCCATTCAAGCCTAGCACCAACTCCCGAATTAGGGGGACAATGACCACCAGTAGGAATCAAAACCCTAGATCCGATAGAAGTTCCACTGCTAAACACTGCTATCTTACTAGCTTCTGGTGTTACCGTTACATGAGCTCACCACAGCATTACAGAAGCCAACCGAAAACAAGCAATCCAGGCCCTAACCCTCACCGTCCTCCTAGGCTTCTACTTTACTGCTCTACAGGCCATAGAATATTACGAAGCACCATTCTCCATCGCCGACGGAATTTACGGGTCAACATTTTTCGTTGCCACAGGATTCCACGGCCTACATGTTATCATTGGCTCAACATTCCTACTAGTCTGCTTATTCCGTCTAGTCAAGTTCCATTTTACATCTAACCACCACTTTGGCTTCGAGGCAGCAGCTTGATACTGACACTTCGTAGATGTCGTGTGACTGTTCCTATACATCTCAATCTACTGATGAGGATCCTACTCTTCTAGTATATAAATTACAATCGACTTCCAATCCTTAGAATCTGGTTCAACCCCAGAGAAGAGTAATAAACATAATCCTATTCATATTTACTTTTTCCCTCATCCTAAGCTTAGTCCTAACTGCCCTAAACTTTTGACTCGCCCAAATAAACCCAGACTCAGAAAAACTATCCCCATACGAATGTGGATTTGACCCCCTAGGATCCGCCCGCCTACCATTCTCAATCCGATTCTTCCTAGTAGCCATCTTATTTCTGCTATTCGACCTGGAAATTGCTCTCCTACTTCCACTCCCATGGGCCACTCAACTCCAATCCCCTTCCACCACACTAACCTGAGCCTCAACACTAATCTTACTACTAACTTTAGGGTTAGTATATGAATGGACCCAAGGAGGACTAGAATGAGCAGAATAACAGAAAGTTAGTCTAATAAAGACAGTTGATTTCGGCTCAACAGATTATAGTTTAACCCTATAACTTTCTTGATGTCCCATCTACACCTATGTTTCTACTCAGCCTTTGTCCTAAGCGGCCTAGGATTGGCTTTCCACCGAACCCACCTAATCTCAGCACTTCTATGTCTGGAGAGCATAATACTTTCCATATACGTCGCATTAGCTATATGACCCATCCACACACAAACAACATCCTCTAACCTCCTGCCAGTATTAATACTAACATTCGCCGCCTGCGAAGCAGGCACAGGCCTAGCCCTACTAGTCGCATCCACCCGAACCCACGGCTCAGACCACCTACACAATTTCAACCTACTACAATGCTAAAAATCATTATCCCTACCATTATACTCCTCCCATTAACTGTATTGTCCCCATGCAAATACTTATGAGTCAACATCACAACCCACAGCCTACTAATCGCAGCTCTAAGCCTCCGATGGTTCGTACCAACATACTACCCAAGCAAAAGCTTAACATTCTGAACCTCAGTCGACCAAATTTCATCACCACTGCTAGTCCTATCATGCTGACTTCTCCCCCTAATAATTCTAGCCAGCCAAAACCACCTAGAACAAGAACCCCCTATTCGAAAACGAATCTTCGCCGCAACAATCATCCTAGCTCAACCATTTATTCTCTTAGCTTTCTCAGCCTCAGAACTCATACTATTCTACATCGCATTCGAAGCTACCCTAATCCCCACACTAATCTTAATCACACGATGGGGCAGCCAACCAGAACGCCTAAGTGCTGGCATCTACCTACTGTTTTATACCCTAGCTAGCTCACTTCCCCTGTTAGTTGCTATCCTACACCTTCAAAACCAAATGGGTACACTATACCTACCCATGCTCAAACTTTATCACCCACCACTATCTGACTCCTGAACAGGCATAATGGCCAGCCTAGCCCTTCTACTAGCTTTCATAGTCAAAGCCCCATTATATGGGCTTCACCTATGACTACCAAAAGCACATGTAGAAGCCCCAATCGCTGGCTCCATGCTGCTAGCCGCTCTACTACTAAAATTAGGAGGCTACGGCATCATGCGAGTCACTATTCTAGTAAACCCATCATCAAACAATCTACACTACCCATTTATTACCTTAGCACTGTGAGGGGCCTTAATAACTAGTGCTATTTGCCTACGACAAATCGACCTAAAATCCTTAATTGCCTACTCCTCAGTCAGCCACATAGGCTTAGTTGTAGCCGCAACAATAATCCAGACCCAGTGAGCTATCTCAGGAGCAATAATCCTAATAATCTCCCACGGCCTAACCTCATCTATACTATTCTGCCTGGCTAACACAAACTACGAGCGAACTCACAGCCGGATCCTATTACTGACACGAGGACTCCAACCCCTCCTACCTCTGATAGCCACTTGATGACTGCTAGCCAACCTAACTAATATGGCCCTACCCCCAACAACAAACCTAATAGCTGAATTAACAATCGTCATCGCCCTATTTAACTGATCATCCTTCACAATCATTCTAACAGGCTCCGCAATTCTATTAACCGCCTCATACACCCTATACATACTAATCATAACACAACGAGGACCACTCCCACCCCACATCAAATCCATCCAAAACTCATCTACACGAGAACACCTTCTAATAGCACTACATATAATTCCCATACTCCTACTCATCCTAAAGCCCGAGCTAATCTCTGGCATCCCCATATGCAGACATAGTTTTAATCAAAACATTAGACTGTGATTCTAAAGACAGAAGTTAAATTCTTCTTGCCTGCCGAGGGGAGGTTTAACCAACAAGAACTGCTAACTCTTGCATCTGAGCCTAGAACCTCAGCCCCCTTAACTTCCAAAGGATAGTAGTAATCCAATGGTCTTAGGAACCAACAACCTTGGTGCAAATCCAAGTGGAAGTAATGGACATATCCTTAGTCCTCAACACATTCATACTACTAACCCTAGCAATCCTCTTTACTCCAATCATCTTCCCCCTACTATCAGACAACCTCAAAAGCACGCCAGGCATCATCACTAGCACAGTCAAAACCTCATTTTTTATCAGCCTAGTGCCCATAACAATTTACCTACACTCAGGAATAGAAAGTTTAACCTCTATCTGACAATGAAAATACATTATAAACTTCAAAATCCCTGTCAGCCTAAAAATAGACTTCTACTCCCTCACATTCTTCCCTATCGCCCTATTTGTATCATGATCCATCCTACAATTTGCTACTTGATACATAGCCTCTGACCCCCACATTACAAAATTCTTCACCTATCTATTAATCTTCCTAATCGCAATACTTATTCTAATCGTAGCCAACAACCTATTTGTACTCTTCATCGGCTGAGAAGGGGTCGGAATCATATCATTCTTACTAATCAGCTGATGACATGGCCGAGCAGAAGCTAACACCGCAGCCCTACAAGCAGTACTTTACAACCGAGTAGGAGACATTGGCTTAATCCTATGCATAGCATGACTGGCTTCCTCTATAAACACCTGAGAATTACAACAACTATCATCACCAACTCAAACCCCTACACTCCCTATCCTCGGACTAATCCTAGCTGCAACAGCTAAATCCGCCCAATTTGGTCTCCACCCATGACTTCCCGCCGCCATAGAAGGCCCAACTCCAGTATCTGCCCTACTCCACTCAAGCACAATAGTAGTAGCCGGAATCTTCCTACTAATCCGCACCCATCCCCTATACCACAACAACCAAACCGCTCTCACCCTCTGCCTATGCTTAGGAGCTCTTTCAACCCTATTCGCAGCTACATGTGCCCTCACCCAAAACGACATCAAAAAAATTATCGCCTTCTCCACTTCAAGCCAACTAGGCCTAATGATAGTAACAATTGGCCTGAACCTGCCCCAATTAGCCTTCCTCCACATTTCAACCCATGCCTTCTTCAAAGCCATACTATTCCTATGCTCCGGGTCTATTATCCATAACCTAAATGGAGAACAGGACATTCGAAAAATAGGAGGCCTACAAAAAATATTGCCCACAACCACATCATGCTTAACAATCGGAAACCTAGCCCTAATAGGAACTCCATTCCTAGCCGGCTTCTACTCAAAAGACCAAATCATCGAAAGCCTAAACACATCCTACCTAAATGCCTGAGCCCTAATCCTAACCCTCCTCGCAACATCATTCACCGCAGTTTATACCATCCGCATGACAGTACTAGTACAGTCAGGCTACGTTCGAATCCCCCCACTAACACCAATAAACGAAAATGACCCAGCAATCACATCCCCTATCACCCGCCTAGCTTTAGGAAGCATCACAGCAGGATTCCTAATCACATCATTCGTCCCACCGATAAAAACCCCACCAATGACAATACCATTATACATCAAAATCACTGCCCTAGTAATCACAGCCCTAGGAATTGCTATTGCCCTAGAAATTACAAAAGTTGCCCAAACCCTAATCCTAACTAAACAAACCCGATTCTACAACTTCTCTGTAATACTAGGCTACTTCAACCCACTGATCCACCGCCTAAGCTCAACAACACTATTAACCGGAGGACAAAACACCGCCTCCCACCTAGTAGACCTCTCATGACTAAAAATAGCAGGCCCAGAAGGGCTAGCCCACCTACAAATATCAGCTGCCAAAACAGCCACCACCTACCACACAGGGATAATCAAAGCCTACCTAGGATCCTTCGCCCTCTCCATCTTCATCATCCTCATATCCTCATACAGAAACAACTAATGGCACCCAATCTACGTAAAAATCACCCACTCATAAAAATCGTCAACGACGCTCTAATTGACCTCCCAACACCATCAAACATCTCATCATGATGAAACTTCGGCTCACTCCTAGGTATCTGCCTAGTAACACAAATCGTCACCGGACTATTACTAGCAATACACTACACAGCAGACACCAACCTTGCCTTCTCCTCCGTTTCCCACATGTGCCGTAACGTCCAATTCGGCTGACTCATCCGAAACCTCCACGCAAACGGAGCCTCATTCTTCTTCATCTGCATCTACTTCCACATTGGTCGAGGATTTTACTACGGCTCATACCTAAACAAGGAAACCTGAAATGTAGGAGTAATCCTTCTCCTAGCATTAATAGCAACTGCCTTCGTAGGCTACGTCCTACCTTGAGGACAAATATCATTCTGAGGCGCAACAGTAATTACTAATCTATTCTCAGCCATTCCCTATATTGGCCAAACACTAGTAGAATGAGCCTGAGGCGGATTCTCCGTTGACAATCCAACTCTTACCCGATTCTTTGCCCTACACTTCTTACTACCATTCCTCATCGCAGGCCTCACCCTAGTTCATTTAACCTTCCTACACGAAACAGGGTCTAATAATCCCCTAGGAATTCCATCAGACTGCGATAAAATTCCATTCCACCCCTACTACTCCACAAAAGACTTCCTAGGATTCCTACTAATGTTTATCCCACTAGCCGCCCTAGCCCTATTCTCCCCAAACCTCCTAGGCGACCCAGAAAACTTCACTCCAGCTAACCCACTAGCAACACCTCCACATATCAAGCCTGAATGATACTTCCTATTCGCATACGCCATCCTACGCTCCATCCCAAACAAACTAGGAGGAGTCCTAGCCCTAGCTGCATCAGTACTTGTTCTATTCCTCATGCCATTACTGCACACCTCTAAACTACGCTCAATGACCTTCCGCCCATTATCCCAAATCCTATTCTGAACTCTAGTCGCTAACCTCCTAATTCTAACTTGAGTAGGCAGCCAACCAGTTGAACACCCGTTTATCATCATCGGACAACTAGCCTCATTCTCCTACTTCACCATTATCCTAGTTCTATTCCCACTGGCTGGTATCTTAGAAAACAAGATACTGAAACTATAATACTCTAATAGTTTATAAAAACATTGGCCTTGTAAGCCAAAGATTGAAGATTACACCCCTTCTTAGAGTTTACCATTCAGAAAGAAAGGAATCAAACCTTTATCACCAACTCCCAAAGCTGGTATTTTAAATTAAACTACTTTCTGACCTCTACCCAACCACCCTAAACAGCCCGAATCGCACCCCGAGACAACCCACGCACAAGCTCTAAAACCACAAACAATGTCAACAGCAATCCTCACCCCCCAATTAAAAACAGCCCCGCCCCCCACGAGTAAAACAGTGCTACACCATCAAAATCAGACCGAGTAAACAACAGACCCTCATTATTAACAGTATTCCCACTTACCAGCCACTCCTGACCCACACCTACAACAATCCCTACCACAATAACTAATCCTATACCAAGACCGTAACCAACAACCCCTCAATCCCCCCACGCCTCCGGATAAGGGTCCGCTGCCAAAGACACTGAATACACGAACACCACCAACATCCCCCCTAAATAAACCATAACCAACACCAAAGACACAAAGGACACCCCTAGACTCACCAACCACCCACACCCAGCAGCAGACGCAACAACTAATCCAACCACCCCATAATAAGGTGATGGATTAGATGCAACTGCCAACCCCCCAAACATGAAACATACCCCTAAAAAAACAATAAATTCTATCATAAATTCCCACCCGGCTTCGCTCCGGGATTTGTGGCCTGAAACGCCACCGTTAAATAATTTAACTATAGGAACCCCCTACAAAGAAACCCCCCCCCTTCCCCCCCCAGCATGTTTTCTCATGCTTTTAAGGGTATGTATTACTTCGCATACAATTCTAGTCCCCATGTACATTACTTTAATGTAGGATACTCCACGCGATACGGGTATGCTCTTCCCAAAATCGACAAACATCTTCTCCAAATAGATAATGTTCGTGCAGTTACACTTCTAGGCACATCTTTGCTTAAGTACTATTTAGCCCAAATGATCCTACCTCATACAGGGGGCCAGGCGTCGCCCAAAAACTAACCCTGATTTAGGTATGCTTCCCTACTCATTCCTGTATACGAGGAACGTTCCAGTACACCTTTGCATTCTCTGATGTCACACAGTTCGCCCACCTCCTAGTCTACAATTCCCGACCTACAGCTTTCAAGCACTCCCAAGCCAGAGAACATGGTTATCTACTAATCGTACCTCTCACGAGAACCGAGCTACTCAACGTCTGTTCTACCCTAGGTTATTGGCTTCAAGGACAAACTTTCCCCCTACACCCTAGCCCAACTTGCTCTTTTGCGCCACTGGTTCCTATTTCAGGGCCATAACCTGCTCCATTCCGTCTAACTTGCTCTTCACAGATACAAGTGGTTGGGGATGGACGCTCCTCATCGTCTCTCTCGTTTGTGAGTCGGCATCTGTCCGCTTTAGCGCTTGATTTCTTCTGGCGTCATCTCAATAAGCCCTTCAAGTGCGTAGCAGGAGATATCTTCCTCTTGACATGTCCATCACATGACCGTCGAGTTGACGTTCCCCTCAGGCTCCCAGTTGTTATGGTTTCGTAGTATAACTGGGATCACATTTGGCACTGATGCACTTTGTCCCCATTCATGAAGCCGCGCTATTTACCCGATCAAGTACTGTACAATGCAATGCTTACCGGACATGTTAATTTTTTCTTCACTTACTAGGATTTTCTTCCCAAAACACCAAATTTCACTCCTTTTTTTTCTTTTTCATCGTTCTTTTTTTTATCTTTAATTTTTTCATCGATTCCATCAAACAAATGACTATTATTCCCTACCAAATTACTATCACTACCATCCATTTATTATCTAACAAACATTCCTCCAAATTTCACCCAATGTCCACAACATTTCACATACAACCCCAAAATACCCTAAACCAAATTTTTCCCCGGCGGCAGAAATTTCGAAGCCCTAAAATTCCCCCAAATCACTAAAATCAAACAAAAATAAAGATAAAAAATAAAAACTAAATCGATAAAAACCAACACGCAT